AAAAAGGCCTTTCGTTAGAAGTTAGAAAAAACCTGCTATGAAAAAGAATAGCCAAAAAGAAACAGGACTGAAATCTAGACATTTCTTTTTTTTTTTCGCAATCTTTTTTGAACCGTATGCATCAAAAGGTGCGCGTACGGTTCTTAAGGGATACAACTTTACCCTAATCAACCGACTTTATCGAGAAAGATTACTCTTTTTAGGCCAAGACGTTCATAGCGAGATCTCGAATCAACTGATTGGTCTTATGGTATATCTCAGTATCGAGGATGATACTAAAGATCTGTATTTGTTTATAAACTCTCCTGGCGGATGGGTAATAGCCGGATTAGCGATTTATGATACTATGCAATTTGTGCGACCAGAGGTCCATACAGTATGCATGGGCTTAGCCGCGTCAATGGGATCCTTTCTCCCTCCTAGCTGCAGGAGAATTTACCAAACGTCTAGCATTCCCTCACGCTTGGCGTGAATGAGGTTTTTTTATTTGAGAGAAAAAAGAGAACTATGCCTTCGCCATATGAATATTAAGTAATAATAGCATGGCACTTCGAATTCGATATGAAAAATTTTTTTATTTTTTTTCCAAAAGATTCGATTATGTATCGAGAGAGTAGTATGAGATAAAAGGGATTTCCGATTTTCGCTTATCTATCGGAAGTCCAATTCAGCGTCACAAACTTTTTTGTTTTCACACCGAGGAACTCTTAAACTAAACAATAGTTTAGTTATAAAAAAGAGCGCGAAAAAATATTTTTTGGATCAAAAAAAGAAACTTTGGGATTGCTGAATCAAAGATAAAAAAATCCATTTTAAAATAGAAAGCAACGGAGCCATCATAGTATTTTTTATAGCATTTTTGAACTCCTCCGAAAGGAAGGGTGGCAATTTGATCATTTACCCATCTGGGGCCGATAAATTATATTTTTATCTTTCTTCAATGGAAGGTAAAAGGGTCGATTTTATTCTAGAGCCGTATGCAATGCACAAAAGATGATGCCCGTACGGTTATTTAATTCTATCTCTTTTTTTCCTATTATTCTTTATCTTTCTTTTATGTTCGTTTCATCACACTAGATAGAAAATCCTTGTATCATCAGGGTAATGATCCATCAACCTGCTGCCTCTTTTTATGAGGCGCAAACGGGAGAATTTCTCCTGGAAGCGGAAGAGCTGCTGAAAATACGCGAAACCATCACAAGGGTTTATGCACAAAGGACGGGCAAACCATTATGGGTTGTATCTGAAGACCTGGAAAGAGACGTTTTTATGTCAGCAACAGAAGCCCAAGCTTATGGAATTGTTGATCTTGTAGCAGTTGAATGAAAAAAAGATGGATTTTGTGCAAATCCGTGATTTTAGATTTTATCTCCGAGTTTACTAGTCTATTAAAGAGAAAAAATTCATAATCATCCGGTTAGGATCAATCTAAACCAGCCCATTATGTATATGATTCAACATGCCAACTATTAAACAACTTATTAGAAATACAAGACAGCCAATTCGAAATGTCACGAAATCCCCCGCTCTTCGGGGATGTCCTCAGCGTCGAGGAACATGTACTAGGGTGTATGTGCGACTCGTTTAGATCATAAGCTGGCACAAAAAAAGAACGAAAAACGCTTTCCAGTATGAATGATCAGTACCTATGAATAGGACAGAATAGAAGAAGGAACGCCATTCACTATCTAAAAATAAACAAATTGATCCCTTAGTATTGTGTATTAAAGTTTATGGTTTCCAGTGGTGCAAATCTAATCACCTGAATTTAAGATGATAAGCAATTCTCCATTGGTAGCAAATGGTTATCCATTAAGCGGAAGAAATCTTATTTAAATGAAAAAAAAACATAAAAATGAAGTTCCCACTCGGTCAAGAACGGACTACGAAGGTCAGCTACCCCAGCTAACTTTCATAATTAAATACCGTTACTGTATAGGCGGGTCTCATTGTGAAAGACCTATTACTGCATAATTCAGGGGTAGAGCCAAAGAGTGTGGTGTGAACTATACAAGTTCTCAATAGCATTGATTAAATGAAGTTAAAGGCTCCGGTGTATAGAGAAGACCTCACCGTTTAAGAAGTAACCATAGAAACGATGGAACCCACTATTTCTTTAATCTATTTAATTCATATTTCTTTTTTTTATTGACTCTATTTTTTTTGACACCTAGCAAAAGAAGATTTATTATTTCTTTCGTATTTCGCAGTAAAATACCTAAAAAAAAAAAGAAAAAATCGTGGTTGGGAAGGTTATAGTAGCCAACGCCATTGGAATATTTTTTTTATACATTGGAAAAATCCGTTTGATTATTAATAGACCAGGAAAGGGGAAAAGAATAACTGAAAGAAAGGAAATCAATTAGTTATTCATCAAAGTCTTATTTATTAAATGACCAGAATTAAACGCGGATATATAGCTCGGAGACGTAGAACAAAAATTCGTTTATTTGCATCAAGCTTTCGAGGGGCTCATTCAAGACTTACACGAACTATTACTCAACAGAAAATAAGAGCTTTAGTTTCGTCTCATCGGGATAGGGATAAGCAAAAGAGAAATTTTCGTCGTTTGTGGATCACTCGGATAAACGCAGTAATTCGCGAAACGCGAGTATCCTATAGTTATAGTAAATTAATACATGATTTATACAAGAGACGGTTGCTTCTTAATCGTAAAATACTAGCACAAATAGCTATATCAAATAGGAATTGTCTTTATCTGATTTCCAACGAAATAAGAAGAAAAGAAGTAGATTGGAAAGAATACACCGGAATAATTTAAACGAAGTTCCCCGGAGAATGAACTCCGGGAAGGGGAAGGGATGAAGTCGAAATTACTATGAGAAAATATGTTTGTTAAAGTGGTCAAAACGAATGAACACGTTCAATAAAAAATTTTTTTTTTCCGATTCGGTTTTTTTTCTTACAACACGCGATAATAAAATATGGATTCTCGTATTTGTCGAACAAAACACCAATCCGCGTTTGAGTTCGGATTGGAATTATGATTCAAGTGAACAAAGAACAAGCCTATTTATTTCTGATTCTAAGACTAGTAGTTCTAGCGGTCGACTCGGTTCTTTCAAATTGTTTCTCATTATTGAGAAAGGGTAACAAAGATAAAATACGAGCTTGTTTTATAGCAATAGTAATTAATCGTTGTTGTTTCAAGGTCAATCTATTCACTCGCCTAGATAATATTTTTCCTTGTTCACTAATAAATCGACTAATTAAACTCATGTTTCTATAATCAATTCGATCCCCCGATTCAATCGGGGGCAAACGCCTACGAAAAGATCGCTTGGACTTAAGAAAGGGTCGCTTGGATTTATCCATGATTTGTTTGTTTAGTTTATTTCTTATTCCGAAAATCCTATGTCTGAATTGTCATTTTAACCCAAAATAGGATGATTTAAATATGAATATGTTCTATATAACGTGATTTTCTCCCTTTCCTTGAAAGGCTTGGTTCGATCTATTTCTTTATTTCCTCATGAATCATATGTTTGTAACAATAAGGGCAGTATTTTCTCAATTCTAATCGATTAGGCGTATTGTGCCGGTTCTTTTGAGTAATATATCTGGAAATGCCCGTTGATGCCTTCTTAACACCATTTCGAATACAACCGGTACATTCCAAAACCACCGTTCCTCGTGCATCTTTCCTCTTGGCCATGAACCTCCTTTGGATTTTTGATTTATTCAACTCTTCTATTTTTTTTTTCGAAACGAAGAAAAAGAAAAGAAGTTACTAACTTGAAATCCAATACTAAAAGATCAAAATTAATTAAAGATTAAAGTAAGTAATAAAAAATCAAAGCCGTAGTAAAAAAGAAGTAAGACTATGATTTCGAAACTATATTTCAACCCGAAGCACGGTATTGCAGTTAAAGATCGTGTATTTTTGTCCTAGACCCCTGTTTTCTACTCTACCCCCGTTCCTCTATTAATTCATTTAATTCGAATATGAACCCGAGTCTCGCAGACGTTGAATCCACATTTATTCTTTCTCTTTCGTCCCTTATTCTAAAAATAATAAAAAAGGGAAAAAAGAGAAAAAGGGGAGGGGAAAGGATTAGTCACAGATATTTGATTGTATCTCTAATCTTCTTCACTCCTTCCGATGTCAATAACTAGAATGAAAAAAAGGGGAATGTCAACGCATCCGGGAAAAAACGATTGATCTCTATCAATAGACCTGCTAAAGCCCCGAACCATAGCGTACTTAGTACTGGGGCCACGGAAAGATATGTTTTTAGATCTCGCATTTGAAAAACCTCCTTTTTTATTTATTGTAATACATAAAATAAAGATAATGCATATATATCAGATGCATATGTAGTTAAGGACCACTTAGAGTTGTACACGAAATCCCTAATTCAAATTGAAATGTACAATGATCGATAAGATTTTCCTTTTCTTATTATTATATGTTAAATGAAACCAAAAAGACGAAACGGGCAGAAAATTGTGTTTCTCACTGCAAGAACTAGGGATATGGAAAACAAGACAGGAATTATCTACAATGACACTGTAGAACAATTGAAGGGATGTGGCGCAGCTTGGTAGCGCGTTTGTTTTGGGTACAAAATGTCACGGGTTCAAATCCTGTCATCCCTACCTATTACTACTCAAAGGGATAGTAACGAGGAGAAAATTGAGATCGATTCAAATTGGACGAAATCATTCATTTTTATGAAACTATATATTTAAGGGTTACAAAAAGAATCCTTTTCTTTACAGTCTCTTATCTATCCTGATAAAAAAGCGCTCTTAGTTCAGTTCGGTAGAACGTGGGTCTCCAAAACCCGATGTCGTAGGTTCAAATCCTACAGAGCGTGATTTTTTCTTCGTAGATCGAATTAGACTGAAATCGATTCAATCACTTGCACAGCAATTCGAATTTGACCCCCTGTGAATTAAAGAAAGGAGAAGGTCAATCAAAAAAAGAAATGTTAATTAATCAAAGGTCCAACTGATCACCACGCCTGTATTGTAAA